ATTTCATATGTATATGGTTACAATTATTTACGCTCCCAGTGCGCCTATGATGTAGCACCAGGCGGATTTTTAGCTAGTGTATATCATCTTACGAGAATACGGTATGGTATAGATAAACCGGAAGAGGTATGTATAAAAGTATTTGTCCCAAGGAGTAATCCTAAAATTCCATCTGTTTTCTGGATTTGGAGAAGTGCTGATTTTCAAGAGCGGGAATCGTATGATATGTTGGGAATCTCTTATAATAATCATCCACGCCTTAAACGTATCTTGATGCCTGAAAGTTGGATAGGCTGGCCCCTACGTAAGGACTATATTACCCCCAATTTCTATGAAATACAAGATGCTCATTGAATGATAAGAAACTAATGTTTACTTATACGATACGGCACGACTCCAGATTTTATTCAAGTCAAGGAATATTTTTACGTCCTGTTCCAGATGAAACAGAGTAACTGGACTCTAATTCGTATTATGGATGGGCTAAAAGCTAAAAAGGACTTCATTGATATTCCCCAATTTGAAAGATATCCATTTCGTATGAGCAAAAACAATAGGATGAATCGAAAAAGTTCTGTACCATGAACTTTGTACCGCGCACATTACATTACTTAGATGGATCCCGGGAAGTAACATAAGTAGGAGTGAAGAAATAGAATAAATATGAAAGAAAATACGAAAACGAAATTAAGAAATGAAAAAGGATCGGATTTTATTTGTACTGTGTTTGAAATACATCCTGTCTATTCCTATCCTTCAACTCCTTTAGACTTTTATTTAAGTTTTTTAACCAACTTATTTAACTTATTTATTTTAGATATATATGTTAGATATATATGAAGGCTTAACATTCTTTTGAGTGAGAGAAAGCACAGTATGAACAAAAAAAAAGAAGAAACAGCAAAAAAAATAAAAGAGAGTATAATCCCATTTTGTTCTTTACCATACATATATTTTTTACCCATCTCGAAAATGGAGGTATATATCCATACACTATCCATATACCTAGATGAATACGTATATATATAATGCTCTAGACTATTAACGAATATGTATCCCGATTCGTCTCGATTAATTTGTATGAATAATTATTCGATACATTATTCACGTGTCAGGAACCAGATTTGAACTGGTGACACGAGGATTTTCAGTCCTCTGCTCTACCAACTGAGCTATCCCGACCATTTTCCGTGCATCATCCTAGTAGAGCACTTTATCTATGTCAATTAAAGGGACTAAAAAAGTAAAAAGTATTAAAAAATCTTACCCAGTCCCTAAATTTATTAGATCTTAAAAAAAAGACTTTCTTTTGTAAGAATAATAATATGGACTGTGAATGATTCAATAATGGAGATTCCTTGCCCATATATGTTCATTTGTACGGGTCTCGTATCTATCAAAATACTTGGGATAAGATAAAAAAATTTTTGTTCGTATCCATTTGTGAAAGAGTAGAATGAATGAGAAACATAGTGAATTTTGTTTGAACCGATGATTAAAAAAAAGAGGATAAGATAAAAAGTAGTTAGGAGGTATAGTTAGGAAGGAAAATGGGCTTTTTATTGGGGATAGAGGGACTTGAACCCTCACGACTTCTAAAGTCGACGGATTTTCCTTTTACTATAAATTTCATTGTTGTCAGTATTGACATGTAGAATGGGACTCTCTCTTTATTCTCGTCCGATTAATCAGTTTTTCAAAAGATCTACCAGACTCTGGAATGAATAATTTTATCACTGAATATTCGATTCTTCCTTCAACTTCGATTGGATTGGAATAGATTCACAATAACTCTTAATTTATATATATATATCATATATATATATATGATATCAAATATGGATTCGGGCCATGATTAATCAATCGTTTGATATGTCAGTATGTATATATACGTATATAGGGCCATCCTCTCCGCAATTTTGATAGAAGGATTCCAGCTACCAACGCAACGTAACGTAGTCAACTCCATTCGTTAGAACAGCTTCCATTGAGTCTCTGCACCTATCCCTTTTTTGATTCTAGTTTTATAAATTAAAACCTTGTTTTCTCAAAATAAAGATTTGGCTCAGGATTGCCCATTTTTAATTCCGGGGTTTCTCTGAATTTGGAAGTTACCACTTAGCAGGTTTCCATACCAAGGCTCAATCTAATCAAGTCCGTAGCGTCTACCGATTTCGCCATATCCCCCTTTGAGACAGGATCTAGTTGTAATTCTATTCACCCCTTTCATTTATCTTGGAATCGTTGAATTCATTAGATAATGATTCTTATATCGAAAAAGCGTATGCCGCTATTTTCTTTTTTTCGTCACCCTCTATCATTTCATCTCTATTGTATTGGATGAACATATTTGTTTCAATCAGACATGATTCTATCATTGATGTGTCCGCAATTCAATATGGATAGATATATCCCACATATATGTCTCTCTCCCCTTCATTTTTACTTTAAAGCGCAATTTGTAATACTGGAAGGATCGATATTCATTCTTCTTTTTTTTCGTCCTATCTCCTCCTTTTCTGAATGAAAACAGAGGAATGTCTCATTATAACTTGAATTGTATCTTTATCCTTATCTTAGGATGGATTCGCTATCATTATATAATTAATTAGCATAATTTGGTATAACTTCTCTAATAAATAATTAGACTTTTCTAAAAGCATAATTTAAAATTTGATATTATCATTATATTCTTCTTAAGTAAGAATATGGAAATATTACGTATTATCATTATTATTAAGTATTAAGTAATTATTAAGAATATAAAAAAAAAAATATTTTTTAAAATAAAAATAAATTAAAAAAAAAAAATAATAATAATTTATAATAATATAATGATAGAATGACTATATAGTCATATATCGAATTAGTCATTCTATTACTAAAATAGAATCCTATTCAGTTATATTCATATAGTTATCTTTATAAAATAAAAAAAATTAGTTATAATAAAATCAAATTAGTTATATAATCTACTATTCTATAATTATATCTAGAATCATAACTATAAATAATTATAAATATAAATTAATTATAGTTAAATTTTAATTAAATATTAAATTTAAATTAAATATAGTAAATTAATATTTAATTAATAGCTGATATCTAAAATCTGGTAGTTTTCTGAATTCCTATTCACTATTTCTATTTCTGTTATGTGAGCCCGCTTAGCTCAGAGGTTAGAGCATCGCATTTGTAATGCGATGGTCATCGGTTCGATTCCGATAGCTGGCTTTTTCTCTATCGATTTTTTCCATGATTGATAATCTCCCCTCTCCCTTTCTCCAAATGTCGGGTCGCCGATCTATTATGTCGTGTTAACTTGCAACGCAACTATGAATAAAAAATTGATTGGATAAATTAGATCTCTACAGAACAAATCATAAAACGGAGCCTTAACTTCCTATATATACAAAAAATCCGGATATTGATACAATTCATTTCATTCTATTTTCATTCTACTTTGTAGTACTTCAGTAGATTTAGCTTTGCTTTGTTTATCCTTTAGTTCAGCCTTAATTTAGATTTATTCTGTAAAATGAAATTTCAATAAAATAAAAAAGGAGTTTTATGTCTCGTTACCGAGGGCCTCGTTTCAAAAAAATACGCCGTCTGGGGGCTTTACCAGGATTAACTAGTAAAAGGCCTAGATCCGGAAGTGATCTTAAAAACCAATTGCGTTCTGGGAAAAGATCGCAATATCGTATTCGTCTAGAAGAAAAACAGAAATTGCGTTTTCATTATGGTCTGACAGAGCGACAATTACTTAGATATGTGCATATCGCTGGAAAAGCCAAAGGGTCAACAGGTCAGGTTTTACTACAGCTACTTGAGATGCGTTTGGATAACATCCTTTTTCGATTGGGTATGGCTTCGACCATTCCTGGAGCCAGACAATTAGTTAACCATAGACATATTTTAGTTAATGGTCATGTAGTGGATATACCAAGTTATCGTTGCAAACCCCGAGATATTATTACTACGAAGGATAAACAAAGATCGAAAGCTCTGATTCAAAATTATATTGCTTCATCGCCCCGCGAGGAATTGCCAAAACATTTGACTATTGACTCATTCCAATATAAAGGATTAGTAAATCAAATAATAGATAGTAAGTGGATCGGTTTGAAAATAAATGAGTTGTTAGTCGTAGAATATTATTCCCGTCAGACTTGAACCTAACGAAAATAACAAAGAAAGGTTCAGACAATTTTATTTCGCCCCCTTTTGTCGAAGGAAATAGATTTAAGGGCCTTGATACACATTTTTCTTATTCACGTATCACAAATGGATCCACAGTAGGATTTTTTTTTTGTTTATTTCTTTTTTGCTCTTTCCCATAAGAGAATATCTATCAAATCAAATAAAGGTCTTACTGTTGGAATAATGCTATCAATTGTTATTTGATTTGATACATTGTGGTCGGTAACGTTGGTGAATCAACAGAAACGGAAAGAGAGGGATTCGAACCCTCGGTAAACAAAAGCCTACATAGCAGTTCCAATGCTACGCCTTGAACCACTCGGCCATCTCTCCTAGATAATCTTATTATTGACCAGAAACCGAGTGAAGTGAATAGCGAGTCATTCATATTATTGCAGTACGGGTACGACCAATCAATGGTTCCATAGGAATAAAAAATTCCTTTCAAATTTCATATTTCTCAACAACAATTTCCTCATCAGTTACCCCATAGATCTATTACTAGATCTATTAGTAATTCATGAATTGTCCCATGGATTTTTCTATATTTGTATGAAATCCAATCTTATTCAAATAGTTCATATCTCTCCCTGTCCAAAAAGGAACAATTTGAACGGAAGGTCCACATCTTTTTTTAGAATTAGTCTATTTTTATGATATTTCGTACTACTGTACAATTCCTTTTTTGTGGGATCATTTTCCCTTGGGGAAAATGAGAAGAATTTTAGAATGGATTGCTAATTATGCCTAGATCCCGGATAAATGGAAATTTTATTGATAAGACTTCTTCAATTGTA